CAGAATGAGAATGTGATACGACGAGATAGAAAAAAAGACAGGGAAGAGGTTACCCACTTACCTACTCTTAACGATCAAAGCGAGCCTCTTCATTCTGAATTAAAGAATGAAGAATTCAAAAAATCTCCCCAAGTAGGATTCGAACCTACGACCAATCAGTTAACAGCCGACCGCTCTACCACTGAGCTACTGAGGAACAACGCCAGACTCGATCTCATAGAATTCAATTACCGGTCTCAACCCATGATCAATATGAGCTCGAAGCTTCCTTCGTAACTCCCGGAACTTCTTCGTAATGGCTCCCTTCCATGCCTCATTTCATAGAGAACCTGAAAGTGGCTCTATTTCATTATATTATATTCCATCCATATCCCAATTCCAATCATTTAATATCCCTTTTGTGTCATCGACATAAGAGATGTCGTTTCTAGTCTATCTCTTTCTATTTCTAGATATGGAAAGTAAAAAAAAAAATACATAATAAAAGTAAAAAAAAAAATACATAATAAAAGAGAAAAAAAAATACATAATAAAAGAGAAAAGTTAATACATAATAAAAGAGAAAAGTTAATACATAATAAAAGAGAAAAGTTAATACATAATAAAAGAGAAAAGTTAATACATAATAAAAGAGAAAAGTTAATACATAATAAAAGTTAAAAAAAAAATAATATAATAAAAGAGAAAAGTTAATACATAATAAAAGTAAAAAAAAAATACATAATAAAAGAGAAAAGTTAATACATAATAAAAGAGAAAAGTTAATACATAATAAAAGTAAAAAAAAAATACATAATAAAAGTTAAAAAAAAAATAATATAATAAAAGAGAAAAGTTAAAAAAAAAATAATATAATAATCAAGAAATTACAAGACAAAAAAAAAGGGAGGTTTGTGATGATTTTTTTTAAAAAAAAAGGGAGGTTTGTGATGATTTTTTTAAAAAAAAAAAGGGAGGTTTGTAATGATTTTTAAATTTTTTCTACTAGGTAAGGTCTTATGCATGAAAATAATCAATTCGGTCGTTGTGGTCGGACTTTATTATGGATTTCTGACCACATTCTCCACAGGGCCCTCTTATCTCTTCCTTCTCCGAGCTCAGATTATGGAAGAAGGAAAAGAAGGAATCGAGAAGAAGGTAGCAGCAACAACTGGTTTTATTATGGGACAACTGATCATGTTCATATCGATCTATTATACGCCTCTGCATCTAGCATTGAGTAGACCTCATACAATAACTGTCCTAGTTCTACCCTACCTTTTGTTTCACTTCTTCTGGAACAATCACAAAAGCTTTCTTGATTTTGAAGCTACTAGCAGAAATTCAATACGTAATCTCAGCATACGTAATCTCAGCGTTCAATGTGTATTCCTGAATAATCTCATTTTTCAATTATTAAACCATTTCATTTTACCAAGTGCAATGTTAGCCAGATTAGTAAACATTTATATGTTTCGATGCAACAACAAGATGTTATTTTTAACAAGTAGTTTTGTTGGTTGGGTAATTGGTCACGCTTTATTCATGAAAGGTATTGGGTTGGTCTTAGGTTGGATACAGCAAAATCATTCTATTAGATCTAAAATTGTTCGATTTAATAAATATCTGCTAAAAGAATTTTTATCCATGAGCTGGGTGGAAGAATTAGTATTCATGAAATGGATTGGGTTGGTCTTAGGTTGGATACAGCAAAATTATTCTATTAGATCTAAAATTATTCAATATAATAAGTATCTGCTAGAAGAATTTTTATCCATGAAATGGATTGGGTTGGTCTTAGGTTGGATACAGCAAAATCATTCTATTAGATCGAATAAGTCCATTAGATATAATAAGTATCAGATAGAAGAATTATTATATTCCATGTCTCGATTCTTTAGTATTCTCTTATTTATTACCTGTCTCTACTATTTAGGCCGAATGCCGTCACCCATTTTTACTACGAAACTGATAGAAGAAGAAGAAACGATAGAAGAAGAAGAAACGAAAGAAAGTGAGGACGAAGAGGGATTCACCGAAGAAGATCCTTCTCCTTCCCTTTTTTCGGAAGAAAAGGAGGATCCGGACAAAGATGAATTCCACTTGCACTTAAAAGAAGCATACTCTAAAAAGAGCCCAACTTCTTATTCTGGCAATCCAAATATTTCGAAGTTAATTAAAGGATTTGAAAGACCCCTTCGTTCTCTTCTTTTCGACTATAAACGTTGGAATCGTCCAACGCGATATATAAAAAACAATCGATTTGAAAATGCGGTAAGAGATGAAATGTCACAATATTTTTTTTATACATGTCAAAACGATGGAAAAAAAAGAATTTCTTTTACATATCCACCCAGCTTATCAATTTTCTGGGAAATGATACAAAGAAAGATTTCTTTGTCTACAACAGAAACAGACAAATTATTATACGACGAACTAGACAATTATTGGATTTATAACAATGAACAAAAAAAAAACAGCTTAAGCAATGAATTTGCTAATAGAATGGCAGTTCTAGACAAAGGACTTTTTTATATAGATGGACTCGATAAAAAAACTCAATTATGCAATGAGAAAACTAAAAAGAAATATTTGCCAAAAATAAATGATCCTTTGTTAAAAGGACCCTATCGTGCAATAATAAAAAAATGCTTTTCACCCTCTATTATAAATATAAATGAAACTGCAGTCAAAAATTGGTTTGAGAAACGAGAAAACGACTTTATTGTCATTTTATTTTTTTTTATAATATATATATACAGACTAGAATACTACCTCTTATTTAAGAGACTAGAAAATGACTTTATCTTTATTTTTTGTTTTTTAATAATCTTTTTAGACCGATTATGTGAGATACTAGAAAATTTATTTATCTTTATTTTTTATTTTTTAATAATCTTTTTAGAAGGACTAGACAACTATTTAAATTTAAGCTTTTTATTTGAGACACTAGAAAACTACTTTATTGTCATTTTTTTTATTTTTTTAATATTATATTATAAATTATAAAGTTTAATAAATTTATATAATTAAATGGATTTTTAAACTTTTTAGTTGATGCAATCATAGGACTAAACATAAATAAGAAAAAAAAAAATGGATACATAAAAAAAATAAAAAAAAAGATATGAAGATATGCGACCCCCTCCTATATATTTGATAATTTCGACTACAAAAAAACTTATAATAGCAAATTCATTCAGAATTCCATCAATTAATTGTCTATCAATAAAAGAAACTAACTCGGCCAACTGTCTTCTAACCTTAATAAAACATATTTTATTAAGGTTAGAAGACCAGTTATGGATAAAACTTATTATATTATCCCAAAAAAGTCTCTTTGGACCTCTTTTATCAAATGAATTAATTAAATAAAAATTTTTTAACGATGAATAAATAGGTTTATATAAAAAAAAAGCTGTAAATATTCCCCAACAAGCTATACTAACTGACAAAGTTGCATTTATTGCAAATTCATACCAATCAACAGAATTATTCAAAGGTGAATGTAAATGTAAAGGATTTACGGGTGGAGTTAACCATTTAGTTAATATATCCAATCCTATTTCTTCTTGATTAAACGGAATTCCAATGAATTCAATGAAAAAAGTAAACACAATCAATACAATGAGAGGAAATAGCATAGTATTTTCTGATTCTGGAGGATATGCAGAAATTTTATTATTTTCAAAATAAGTATCAGTAATAGTAATAAAAGATCGCATTATTTTAAAAAAATGTCGGTAAATTTTATATGGTTTTTTCATAAAAACGGAAGCCTCTTCTCTATTTTCATTCCTTGTTAATAAGGTAACTAAAAATAAATTTTTATTAACTTTTGTCAATCCGTCTTTACCCCACAAAGACATTGAATAGAGGGAAATGTTTTTTTTTCCACTATAATTTTTACAATAAAGGTTTAAATGCCCATCAAACGTAATAAAATAGATTCGAAACATATAAAAAGCGGTTAATCCCACTGTAAGATAGGCTATTATTGCCAAAATTGGTGAATACAACCAACTATCATTAAGAATTTCATCTTTGGACCAAAAACAAGCAAGAGGCGGAATACCACAAAGAGAAAGCGTACCTATTAAAAAAGCAGTTTTTGTAATTGGAACATGTTTTGTTAATCCCCCCATAAGAACCATATTCTGATTTTTATCTGGAGAATATCCAACAAGCATTTCCATTGAATGAATAAGGGATCCGGATCCTAAAAACAATAAAGCTTTTGAATAAGCATGAGTAATCAAATGAAATAAAGCAGCTCGATAAGAACCCATACCTAGGGCTAACATCATATAACCCAATTGAGACATTGTAGAATAAGCTAAACTTCTCTTAATATCTTTTTGAGCAAGAGCTAAGGTAGCTCCTAAAAATAAAGTTATTATACCTATAAAAGCGATTACATACATTATATAGGGTATAACTATGAAAAGAGGAAAAAGACGAGCAACTAGAAAAATCCCAGCTGCGACCATGGTCGCAGCATGTATAAGAGCTGAAATCGGAGTAGGCCCCTCCATAGCATCGGGTAACCATACATGAAGGGGAAATTGGGCAGATTTTGCAACTGAACCAGAAAATAAGAAGAAAGTACATAAAATACAAAATAAAAGATTAACTTCATGATTGTTAATTAAGCTAGTAAATATTTCAAACAAATCACGAAAATCGAAACTGCCCGTTACCCAATAAAGACCTAAAATTCCTAAGAATAAGCCAAAATCGCCTACACGATTAGTCACAAACGCTTTTTGACAAGCATTCGCGGCAATGGGACGTGTAAACCAAAAACCTATTAATAGATACGAACACATTCCAACTAATTCCCAACAAATATAAATTTGTATTAAATTTGAACTAGTAACTAATCCTAACATGGAAGTATTGAAAAAACTCATATAAGCAAAAAATCTTAAATATCCCTGATCGTGACACATATAATTATCACTATAAATAAGAACCAAAATTGCAACAGTAGTTATTAAGACTAACATAATAGAAGTAAGTGGATCGAGCAAATAGCCAAATTCAAAAGAAAAATCACTATTAATAGTCCAAGACCATACATATTGATAAATGGAATTACTATTTATTTGTTGAATCGCCAGCGTCATCGAAAAAATCATAGCTATAGTTAACAAAGAAATACTAGAAAAAGCCCACATCCGCCGAAGAGTTTTTGTTGCTGTTGGAAAAAGGAGAAGTCCCACTCCTATTAAGAAAGGAACCGGGAGTGGAATGAAGGGTATGATCCATGCATATTGGTATATTTGTTCCATAATAGAAAATTTTTATTTCAAATTAAATTTTTTTAATAGTCATCTTTTGCGAGAAATCCATTAAATTTAAAATCACGATATATAATAACACTAAATTAATATACATAGATGTTGAATTTTTTAAATATTCAAATCAAGAAGTTCTTATTGGTCAAATATAAAATTTGTTAATAAAAATGACTACTTAGTTTTTAGTAAGTAAATTTGAATATATAAAATGGAGAAAGAAGATAAAAAAACTTTCCTTTATATTAAAAGCATTTCTAATCCGTCTATAGACTATAAAAATTAGTTACTAAAGCTCTAATGATACAAATAAATTAGTTTATTATAAAATAAGTTTGGAATTCGGCGTTGTATACAAAAATTTTTGATTCTTTTCCAGTCCAAAAAAATATATAATATAAAAAGTCGATATGTTTTAAAAAAACTAAAGTCAAGTTTTTCAATTAAGTTAAGATTAAGTAATAAGTAAGTAGTGGGTTTTAAAATTTGTCGGCGTGGTTTATTATGTACATCTAAATTCAATTAAATTACAACACAACAAAAATAAACTAGAGAATAGATATAAGGTGACATTTTTAGTCATTAAAATAATTTTGAATTTCATATGAATTTATTTGTGAATAGTCTCTGGATCAAAAAATAGTTTGTTTCTACTAATCGCCCATATTATTATTGAATACAAAATTTGGTTATCGCCTAGAATATAAATACATAGATAATGAATAAGAAACAAAGATTTTTTTAAACAATAGATGTCTTTCACATCCAACTATAACAATGAAGAATAAATTTAATTTGAAATGGCAGTTCCAAAAAAACGCACTTCTATTTCCAAAAAGCGTATTCGTAAAAATTTTTGGAAAAAGAAGGGGTATTGGGCAGCGTTAAAAGCTTTTTCGTTAGCAAAATCTCTTTATACTGGGAATTCAAAATTATACTGGGAATTCAAAAAGTTTTTTTGTACTAAAAAAAGTACTCCAAACTTTAAATAATCAGAATGGACCTGATTCAAAAAAAGATCCTAACAGAACAAATTAACATCCTAAATTATGAGGAAATTAATTTTTTAATTTGAAATGAAAAATTAAATTTCCTCATAATTTAAAAATGAAATGAATATTTTGTATTTATTAAGTTTTAAATTTATATTTTTAAAAAGTGTGACTTTTTCTTATGATATGTAGAAGAAGAGCTCTTATGTCAACCAAAAAAGGACTCCTTTTTTTTAAGACATCGTTTTTTTAGTTTATTTTTTTATTTCTAAGATGGGGAGTTTTTCCCCATCAACTCTTTTGTTTTGTCACAACACAATTCTCAAAGTTTTTATAAATTTTAAAATGAAAAATGAACAACTTTTCTTATATGACATGTTCAGTTCAATATTTCATTTTTTTGTTCAAATATAATAAAAAATAACCTATGATACAAAGAAAATTTCTTTTGCTATTCTATATGTTTAATTCATTTTTTTGGATATATCAAAGTCTCCCTTTTTTAAAAAGCGTTCGATGTCGTATTTCAAATGTGATCTAAAACAGTAGATTTTTGGGAGTTCATATTCATTTGTTATTTACTAATTTAGAAATAAGATAAAAAATGATTAATAAATGAAAAGAAAATGAGAAAAAACTTTTTGTGGTCTACCCCGGAGTGAGAGGCAGAATATTTTATTTACGAAAGTTCCAAATCTAAACGACACGAAAGTAGATTGTCAAATCAAAGTAGTACTTTAAAATCGACTTAAAAGTATTTTTAGATTTGCGAATTAGCTTTTATTTATCAAATTTTTTGTTTTCTAAAAAAAAAGAATTACTCTCGACGATTGAATAAAAAAAGACTATTATGATTTCAAACAAGCCGCTATGGTGAAATTGGTAGACACGTTGCTCTTAGGAAGCAGTGCGAAAGCATCTCGGTTCGAGTCCGAGTGGCGGCATGGCATCTTAAAAATTCTCAAAAGAATTCAACAGTTCTCTAAACCATAATGAATAATAATGAGAAATTCAATTTCTTTCATATTTTCATTTGAGAATTTTTAATTGAAGTATTTCTTTTTTATATTTTTTATATATGTATAGATAGAGTTTTATATGATATTTTCGACTTTAGAACGTATTTTGACTCATATTTCGTTTTCAACGGTTTCCGTTGTAATTACACTCCATTTGATAACTTTAGTAGTCAAGGAAAAAGTACGGCTATATAATTCATTAGAAAAAGGCATGATAGTGACTTTTTTATCCCTAACGGGATTGTTAATTACGCGTTGGGTTTTTTGTAAACATTTCCCATTAAGTGATCTATATGAATCATTAATCTTCCTTTCCTGGAGTTTTTACATTATTCATATGATTCCATACTTAAAAAAAAAAAAAAAAAATTTAAGTGCAATAACTGCACCAAGTGCTATTTTTACTCAAGGGTTTGCTACTTCAGGCCTTTTAACGGAAATGCACCAATCTTCAATATTAGTACCCGCTCTTCAATCTCATTGGTTAATGATGCACGTAAGTATGATGGTACTAGGTTATGCCGCTCTTTTATGCGGATCATTGTTATCAGTAGCACTTCTAATCATTTTATTTCAAAAAGATATAATAACCCTTTTTGATAAAAGAAAACGTTTATTAAACGAGTCCTTTTTATTCAGTGAAATTCCACACATGAATGAAAAAGACACTATTTTAGAAAGCGTTTCAGCCTTTTATGTTAAAAATTATGTTAGATTTCAATTGATTGACCAACTGGATCATTGGAGTTATCGTGTTATTAGTTTAGGATTTATCTTTTTAACCATAGGTATTCTTTCAGGAGCAGTATGGGCAAATGAGGCGTGGGGCTCATATTGGAATTGGGACCCAAAGGAAACTTGGGCATTTATTACTTGGACTGTATTTGCAATTTATTTACATATTAGAACAAATAAAAATTTTCAGGGTGCAAATTCTGCAATTGTAGCTTTTATAGGCTTTCTTATAATTTGGATATGCTATTTTGGAGTCAATCTCTTAGGAATAGGGCTACATAGTTATGGTTCATTCTAAATTAAATTTTTAATTTAATTGAAGAAAAGACTTTACGAATACAAACAGAGGCCAAGGTGTTTCTTATCAACTTATAAACAGGTGAGAACCATCTTAATGGTTCTCACAAATGTCTAACGAATTATAATTCCAATTCAGTCGTTCTTCTTACAAATATACAAATAGAAAGATAAAGGCGACTACTTTTTCATTTCATTAAATGAAATGAAACTTATCTAGAAAAAAGTTTGATAGAATAGCTTCTACCTTCTCAGCGGATAATGAAAGAATGAAATCCGGGTAAATGCCAAGACCTATTACAGGTAGAAAGATAGAAGTCGAAACAAAAAATTCTCGTGGACCAGAATCAAAAAAATAAGAGTTTGTAATATTAAATAACTTATATCCATAAAACATTTGACGTAACATAGATAATGAATAAATAGGAGTTAATATCATTCCAATTGCCATTCCAAAAGAAATTAGTATCTTTGGCATTAAAAGTAATTTTTGGCTTGTAATTATTCCAAAAAAGACTATTAATTCTGCAATGAAACCACTCATACCCGGTAATGCAAGGGATGCCATGGAAAAACTACTGAATAGTGTAAAAATTTTTGGCATTGGAATAGCTATTCCGCCCAGTTCGTCGAGATAAACAAGACGTGTTCGATCATAACTAGTTCCCGCCAAGAAAAAAAGTGCAGCACCAATAAATCCATGAGAAATTATTTGTAAAATGGCTCCGTTAAGTCCTGTTTCAGTTATAGAACTAATTCCTATAATTATGAAACCCATGTGAGATACAGAGGAATAGGCTATTCTTTTTTTTAAATTGCGTTGTCCAAGAGATGTTAAAGCTGCATAGATTATTTGCACTGTGCCTATTATTATCAACCAAGGTGAAAATATCGAATGAGCATGAGGTAATAATTCCATATTGATCCGAACCAACCCATATGCTCCCATTTTTAATAAAATTCCCGCTAAAAGCATACAAGTACTGTAATGAGCTTCCCCATGGGTATCTGGTAACCACGTATGTAAAGGTATAATTGGTAATTTTACAGCAAAAGCAAGACAAAATCCAATATAGAATATTATTTCTAATGCCAGGGGATACGATTGATTAACTAATGTTTCCCAATTTAAGGTAGGTTCAATAGAACCATATAAACCAACACCCAAAATTCCCATTAATAGAAAAATGGAACCCCCGGCCGTATACAAAATAAATTTAGTAGCGGAATAGAGACGTTTCTTTCCTCCCCACATGGATAAAAGTAGATAAACAGGAATTAATTCTAATTCCCACATTATGAAAAAAAGTAAAAGGTCTCGGGATGAAAATGAGCCCATTTGACCACTGTACATTGCTAACATCAGAAAGTGGAATAATCGGGAATCCCGAGTAACTGGAAAAGCCGCTAAAGTAGCTAAAGTAGTGATGAATCCCGTCAGTAAAACGGGTCCTATCGAAAGTCCATCTATTCCTAATTTCCAGTGGAAATCAAAAAAGTCGATCCATTTATAATCTTCGGCCAGTTGGATTAACGGGTCATCCGGTTGGAAATGATAACAAAAGGCATAGGTTGTTAGAAGTAGCTCTATAGTAGATATGCCTATTGTATACCACCGAGTTGCCTTATTTCCTCTATGAGGGAGAATTAAAATTAAAGAACCTGCAAATATAGGTAAAACGACAATTGTTGTTAACCAAGGAAAAGAATTCGTGGTAAAGACAAGATACACTTGGGCCAAAACAACCCGCACCCGAAAAGAAATTTCTTTTCGGGTGCGGGTTTTTTTCAGTAAAAAAATCCAAATTGAATAAATGGATTCAAATGAAATTTTCTGGAACGTATCAATAAGCTAGACCCATACTCCTCGTTGTTTCATGCCATAAATAAACTCGAACGCTTAAAAAATCGGTTGGACAAGCGGATTCGCATCTCTTACAACCAACACAGTCCTCAGTTCTTGGGGCGGAAGCTATTTGTTTAGCCTTACATCCGTCCCAAGGTATCATTTCTAATACATCTGTGGGGCAAGCTCGAACACATTGAGTACACCCTATACATGTATCATAAATCTTTACTGAATGTGACATAAGATCTTTAGTTTTTTGAATTTCATTAAGTTGAATTTTCGATCTAGTTATAGTCAAGTAAAGGAAGTACATATTAAAATACCAGACGAATCAACGATTTACCAGAATTTTTTGAAGCTATTTACTTCTGGCTTGGATTGGCAACTTACTAAAAAATAAATATAAAACGGGTCCAAAATACTTTGACTTCTTACATTTGAAATTTATTTTTTACCTCAAAGTTCGATACCTAATAATCTAAATGGAACTTCAAATTAAAATTTCTATTTATATAGAATATAATAATATTTAGAATAAGATAGAAAAAAAGACTATTTATTCAATAAATTAGATTGATTGATACGAGTTGATTTTCTGTTACGATAAATTGAAGAAACAATAGCAAGCCCGATTGCTGCTTCAGCGGCTGCAATAGCTATAACAAAAATGGAGAAAATATTTCCTTTTAATTGGCGGCTATCAAAAAAATCAGAAAATGTTACAAAATTTAGATTAACTGCATTCAATATAAGTTCAAGACCCATCAGAACCCGAACTAAATTTCGACTCGTGACTAATCCATAGATTCCGATAGAAAATAAATAAGCACTCAAAACAAGTACATGTTCGAGCATCATTGATCAACTCCTTATCAATATAAATTGATATTTAATGCATTTCAATCTGAACAACAATTAAACCCATTTGATTGACTAGAATACCATAAGTTCAAATAAAATTTGAAAAACTTAAAGCAAAAAAGATGTTGGTAATAAGAAATCAAACTCAAAGTTTATAAACGAATCTGAATATAATTTAATGTAAATGGATATAATGGATATGCTAAAATACTCTTTTTTATTGCTAGTTTTAAAAATTAATTATTGACGCGCGATAGCAATTGCGCCTATTAAAGCAACTAAAAGAATTATTGAAATGAGTTCAAAGGGAAGAAAAAAATCTGTTGATAAATGAATTCCGATTTGTTGACTAGTAGTTATCAAATCTTGTTCTAGAATCTGGTTTGATTTTGTAGTCCAAATAATACCATACCATGAGGTATTTAGAGTAATAATAATTAATGAAAAAAAAAGACTTGTACAAATAAACGAAGTAATGTTGTCTCCAACAGTCCACAGACGTAAATTTGTGTCATATTCTGGCCCATTCATGAACATTACAGCAAATATTATTAAAACATTTATAGCTCCCACATAAATAAGGAGTTGTGCAGAAGCTAGAAACTGCGAATTGGCGAGAATATAAAATAAAGATATACAAACAAGAACCAACCCCAATGAAAAGGCAGCAAAAATTGTATTGTTAAATAATACTACTCCTAGACCCCCTAATATAAGACCTGTTCCCAGAAAGACTAAAAGAAAATCATGTATTGGTCCAGGTAAATCCATTATATATAAAATAAGAGATAAAAAATCAGAATGTTTCATGATCTTATTGAATTGAACAGGAACAAAGATTCGTGCCTTTACTAATTGTTAAATACTAATGTGTACGACTTTTTATGAGTAAAATATTTGGACCCATTGCATTTTTTCTTTTTTTTTTTTTAACTAATAACTAATAAAGTAGTTCGAAATAACAACTATTTAAAACCATTACAATTACAGTAACCATATTTTTAATACACGTTTTTATTTTCACCAATCAATAGAATAGTGACTCATTAGATTTTTTAATTATTGACCAAGAAAACAAGAAACTTTTGAATTTAGTATTTAAATTCAAAAATTAAGGAGCGTTAAAAATTGAGTTATTTAATAATTAGGAAGTTTTTTTTAATCCCTAGATTTTTCTTTTGTTTGAGGTGAATTCAAAATAGTTCGAATTGTGTAATCATCAGTTATTGGTATTGGTAAACGACCCAGAGCAATTTGATTATAATTTAATTCATGACGATCATAAGTAGAAAGCTCATATTCTTCAGTCATTGATAAACAATTTGTTGGACAATACTCAACACAATTACCACAAAATATACAGATTCCAAAATCAATGCTGTAATTAAGCAATTGTTTTTTTCTAATATCTGTTTCCAATTTCCAATCAACAACAGGTAAATCTATCGGACATACACGAACACATACTTCACAAGCAATACATTTATCAAACTCAAAGTGTATTCGACCACGAAACCGCTCTGAGGTTATCCATTTTTCATAAGGATATTGAATAGTTACAGGTAAACGATTGGCATGAGATAGGGTAATCATAAAACCTTGACCTATATACCTTGCCGCGCGTACTGTTTGTTGACCATAATTGATGAACCCGGTTACCATAGGGAACATATAATAAATATCAAAATAAAAAATAAGATTTTGTTTTTTTCTCTTGTTTCAGACAAAAAAAAATTCTAGTGAGTATCAAATATTATCGTTTTTTTATAATGAAAGGAGTTGGGAAGAAGTTGTTAATAATAGATTACCCAAAGAAAAAGGTAAAAGAAATTTCCATCCAAGATTTAATAATTGATCCATTCTCAGTCTAGGTAAAGTCCATCTTGTTGCGATAGGAATGAACAAGAACAAAAACGTTTTCATTAATGTAATAAAAATGCTAAATGTCGTTCCAAAAACTCCTTCCGTTTTATGTATTTCAAAAAACTCAGGAATGAATATATTTGGAATAGATAAATCCCAACCACCCAAGTAAAGAACTGTTACAAATAATGAGGAGATTAGTAGATTTAGATAGGAAGCAACATAAAATAAACCAAATTTTATACCAGAATATTCGGTTTGATAACCTGCTACTAATTCTTCTTCGGCTTCTGGTAAATCAAAAGGTAATCTCTCGCATTCTGCTAGAGACGAAATTATAAAAACAAGAAATCCTATAGGTTGCCGCCACAAATTCCACCCTAAAATACCATATTTTGACTGCGCCTCAACTATGTCAACTGTACTTGAACTGTTAGATAATCATAGTCGATGATAAGATCACTCTTGTCATCGCTATTACAGAACCGTACATGAGATTTTCACCTCATACGGCTCCTCGAAAGCCATAAATAAATCTAAGGATTGATTCGATATTCTTTACGGATATCGTTGTAGGATAGATAAAGTAAAAATAAACCGAAAACTCCGGAATTAAACCAATGGAATTCTGTCTGCGATAATAGAAAAGTGCTTCAGAATAGATCTCATCCTTTGACTGACGCAATACTTCTTGAGTAATAACTTAATCCTTGAATAAGATACTCTTTATATCTTTATATATATAAAAAAAAAAAAGAAAAAATGCACCTTATTTTTTAAAAGGATTTAAACATTCATTCATCATTTATGCTATAACAAAAATGACATTTCAATGAATAAAGTTTTTTTTATTAAAAATTTTTTGTCAATTTTTTTATTTCTTGTATTCTTATTTATTTTTTCTTTTATTTAAGCTTAAATAAAGTTAAAGGATTACTTCGTTCCTGATAGTTATTTACTTAATGGGTGGATAGGAGCATACTCTGGGTCGGAATTTTTGGGAGTACTGCTTGATAATTTCTACCAATTTAAAGCCTCAATTAGTATTTCGTTTATGTAAACTTAGAATAACTTACATAATCTCTATTACGAATCCTTTGTGTACTTTGGTGTTCCTAATCATCCACTTCTTTTTACTCGATCTATATCATAATATGGTTGTTTTTATTTATAGTAAAAAACCCCCAAAAAATTTTTCAACCCGCTTCAAGTTATAGTTTTAAATTTAATTTATCTTGGGGATAAACAGTCTTGCCTGCTTATGTTTATTTTCGCTTAACCCCTGTACATAGGAAATGAGATTTTTTTTTACGGCAAATTTTTAAGCTGTTTTTTTTTTTCACTCATCTAACTATCCGGTTTAATTTCTCACCCCTAGAAGTGAAAAAAATAAGGGAATAAAAAACTTAGGAGATCCATTTAATATGTTGCGTAGAAATTCCACATTTTTTCTTAGAAGCCTAAAAAGATGTATGTCTTAACGAATCACACGTAGAGATATGGATAACACACATAGAGTTAATGGTATTTCATAACTAATTGATTGAGCAGCAGCCCGTAGACCACCTAAAAAGGAATATTTATTATTTGATCCATATCCTGACATAAGAAGTCCAATCGGAGCAATACTTGAAATAGCGATCCATAAAAAAACACCAATACCGAGATCCGCTAGAACAAGATGATACCCAAAAGGAATTACTGAATAACTTAGTAGAATTGATATGACGGCTATAGAGGGCCCGATACTAAATAAACGTGTATCCCCTCTAGATGGAAGAAGGTTTTCTTTAAAAAGAAGTTTTGTTCCGTCTGCTAAAGCTTGAAGAATTCCCAAAGGGCCGGCATATTCAGGTCCAATACGTTGTTGGATACCCGCGGATATTTCTCTTTCTAACCATACAATTACTAGTACGCCTATTGTGATTCCCAATACAAGAATCAAAATAGGGAAAAGTATCCATATAGTCCCATAAATCTCTTTTAAGGATTCCAATCTGTAAAAAGAGTTGATATTTTTTATTTTTGTTGTATCAATTATCATTTCAACGATCAACTTCTCCCATAATGATATCTATGCTACCTAATATTGTCATAATATCAGCCAATTTCATTTTTTTAACTAACTGAGGAAGAATTTGCAAATTGATAAAACCGGGTGGGCGAATTTTCCATCTCCAAGGAAAAATGCTCTGATCCCCTATCAAAAAAATCCCCAACTCCCCCTTTGGGGCTTCGACTCTTACATAAAGTTCTTGTTTCGACAATTCAAAAGTAGGAGACGGTTTTTTACTAATGAATCGATAGTCAAAATCATTCCATTCAGGATATTTTATCCTATCAAAGCGTCGAATTTCTAAATTCTCAAAGGGACCCCCCGGAATTCCTTCTAGAGCTTGTTGAATAATTTTGATGGATTCTGCCATTTCACCTATTCGTACTAAATACCGAGCTAATGAATCCCCTTCTTTTTGCCACTGGACGTCCCAATCAAATTCATCATAACACTCATAATGATCAACTTTACGAAGATCCCATTGTATTCCGGAAGATCGTAGCATTGGTCCTGATAAGCCCCAGTTTATTGCTTCTTCTTCGGAAATAAAGCCAACTCCCTCAACGCGTTCTAAAAAAATAGGATTTCGCGTAATCAGTTGCTGGTATTCAGCAAGTCCCGTTAAAAAATAATCACAAAAGTCTAAACATTTATCTATCCACCCATAAGGTAGATCGGCAGCTATTCCTCCAATACGAAAAAAATTATGCATCATTCTCATACCGGTGGCAGCTTCAAATAAATCATATACTAATTCTCTTTCTCTGAAAATATAGAAAAAAGGGGTCTGCGCCCCAATATCTGCCATAAAGGGGCCGAGCCATAACAAATGAGAAGCTATACGACTTAACTCCAACATAATAACTCTGATATAGCTAGCTCTTTTAGGTACTTGAATATTTCCCAATTGCTCGGGCCCATTTACCGTTATTGCTTCTGTGAACATAGTAGCTAAATAATCCCAACGTGTTACATAAGGAAGATACTGTATAATTGTTCGGTTTTCAGCCATTTTCTCCATCCCTCTGTGTAAATAACCCAATATAGGTTCACAGTCAATAACATCTTCACCGTCTAAAGTAACAATAAGTCGTAGAACGCCATGCATTGATGGGTGGTGAGGGCCCATATTAACTATCATGAGGTCGTTTCTTTTAGTTGGTACAGTCATAGGTTTTGTCCCAATTTATTCTTTCCGAAATTCATTTTGACATGAATTAAAAAAAGTTCATCAAAATTCAAGATATCAAGATATAATAAATCAAATAATTCAAAACAACTCTTAAAATTAACGCGTTTTTAGCTCTCGAATGTTCAATTCACGGATTAATTCTTTATAACGTACTCTTTTTTTCTTTGATAAATAAACTAGTAGGCGTTGACGTTTTCCTATAATTTTTCGTAGACCTCTCTGAGATGAATAATCTTTTTTATGTAATTCCAAATGTAAAGTAAGTTTTTGTATCGTAGCGGTAAAGCAGAAAACTTGAAATTCAACAGATCCCCTGTTTTCCTCTTTTTTTTCACGTGAAATAGAGGATATAAATGTATTTTTGTTCATAAATTCTTAACCTTCCTTACTCCTAAATATTAAATTTTATCGATCAGTAATAATAATGCCGGCTTTTTACACTGGTATACACATTTTATTATTTTTTATTAAAAGCAATTCTGATATATGATAATAATTTGATTGATACGGCATCAAATCAAATTATTATCATATATCAGAATTGAAGCCAAGATGCTTAGGCATCTATCTATCTAGTAGAGTAGATAATAGTGAATATATAAACTTATTTTAAATTTTATTTTAATCGTGGATACATACGTATTCTTAATAGACTAAAACGACTGCCGTTAATAGTATCAAACCAATAACGATTCATACAGGCTAAATCTTCTAGTCGATAATTAGGCCAAAGAAAGGCTTTATACTTTATAATTGTATGATTTTCGGGCATAAAACATTTGTTTTCAAAAAAAAATCGACGAAGGATTTGTATCCTCTTATAAGATACTGCATTCCTATACATACCATTATTATTACTTGAATTCAAACACATTAGAATTCTCCATTTTCTACGACGCCTGGGCGATAAAAAAGTTTCAGGAATTGGAATCCATTCATCCGGATTCTTCTTATCAATACTGTCGATGTTTCCTTTTTGATTTTTTTGGCGTTTACTTTTATGAATCAATGAAATACCTACGGTTTGGTAAAAAAGAAATTGTCCGTTGTCTTTTACAGACAGACGAAAAGGTTCAAAAATCAATAGCTCCCCTTTTTTCAATACTCCAAGAGTTAATGTTCTCGCCATTTCATTCAGATCCACTTCGTTTATTTCAATTGAGTCTAGGAAAATTCGTCTGCGATTTGGCACTCTAAGCAGGAAACGGTAGAATTTAATTTGATTTAAAAATCTTTCCTCCAGAGAAAAATCATCCTCATCATACTCTCGAAATTGATAAAGCAAATATCTTTCAAGAGCGGAATCGAGTTCTTCGTCTTCTAAATGAATCTTGTTTTGTTTAATATCTGATTTTATATAATTTTTTTGAACATCGGATCCAGAATCTCTTTGACTTATTGAAAGGAGTGAATTTATTGGTATAACCCACGGTTTCATTTTATATGCATTATAAAGTAATAAAAATTTTGGGAAGAGCAAAAATTCCTGATTCGATATAGGATCACTTAGTAATTCTTCATTCATTCCCATCCAATCAAATTTATCAACAATTGTATAATTTTTCGTTTCAGTCTTAGTATTTTTATTACTCCTGCTACTAATATTGATCCAAGCCTCAATGTCCATTTTTTTTCTAAGACAAAAATGGATAATTTTCCAATCAAAATATTTTCTTTTTTTATTTTTCTCTATATCCGGAATACACTTTATTTCTAAATAATTAGTAATAGGGATACTCCACCACATATCCATATCAATGAATCTCTTTCTAAATAGATGATAATTTTTTGTTTTAGTATAAAATGATTCGTGCTTTTTTGGTACTTGTAATGGTTCGTCATCATAACTATATGAATCCTTCTTATTTTCATAAAAAAGGAAATTACATGCTAAAATATTATATTTCTCATTTTTTTTTAAATTATATTTTTGATTGAGCAATAAATAGTTTTCGGAATTTTTGATATTTTTAGCATTAAGTAATTGGTCTTTTTTATCTGAATTCCTTTTGTTTTTTTGTAAATTTTTATTTTCAACCTCACAATATTCAGTGACGCGATTGCGCCATTTTTTTGGTCCTAATTGCGACCATTTTAGCTGAGATAAATCATATTGATAATTACTTTTTAATTTTAACCAGTTTTTCCATACAGAATTTGGAAGTTTTTTAGACTTTAACTTATAAGAAGTTAGTACTTGTGTTCCAAAAATGTCTTTGATATCATTGTTTAGAAATAAAAACGTTCCGCGATTTTGAAAGATAGGTTTAAAATTATATAAGTATAAGTTCATAAATTCGGCTCGTGATAATTTATAAAAGAGAGATTTTAAATTAGATAAGTATAAGTTCATAACTTCGGCTTGTGATAATTTATAAAATACAGATGCTTGTGATAAAAAAGATAAATTCGGAATAATCTTTGAATTCTTATTCTTATTAATATCACTAATAAAATGTAAAAGCGGTTTATTGTCAAGGCGTTTTTCACTAAAATTCTTTGTTGATTCAAGACAAAATTCTATCTTAATTCGGAGAATATTAATAATATATGGAAAAAAATCTATGAATAACCTTTCCCTAAAATATTTTTGCAAAATATTGGATTTACGAATTAATCGAGTATTTTTTTTTTTTAATATCTGACCAATATTTTTGGGTGATTCAAAATTTTTAGTACCATAACGTGTTTTGTTAGACTGACTAATTAATTTTAGAGTTTTAAAAATTTGGTGTTTTTCTTTTGCAAATTCTTCTATTTTAGTTTTGATTGTCCTTATTCTATTAGCCAGATACTTTTTTTTTTGTTCTGATACTGAATCTGAATAACTTGTCTGATTCATGAATCCGTCTTGAATGGATGATTCATGAACTATATTATTATTGATTGCCGAAGATTTTTCTTTTTTTATTTCAATGGATTCGTCTCTCAATCTTCTCAATCTTCTAAATAATTGAAGAAGGCTTTTAATTTTAATAAAAATTTCATTTTGAATATTTAGCAATTTTTCTTTGAAAAACTTTAAATCTTCATTCTTTGAAAACTTTTTAATTTTTTTCTTGAGTTCTTTAAAAATGGGTTTAAAAAAAGAGGGTATTTTTTTTGCGGTACCCATGGGAATGGCAGTTTCCATTCCACTAGCTGTTAAATAACTAAAATTATCTTCCACTTGTTTTTTCAATTTTTTTTTATCAGAAGGTCTTTTCGTCGATCTACGCCAAGGTTTTAGGCGAAAAGGAAATAGTATCTTTATCTGAATACCTTCATCGTACCATTCTACAGGAAAGTCTGTTTCTGATAACTCACCACCCTCAAAAGTACATCTAATATGTATTTCTTTCGCCAACTCTTCGAAATCCTCAGACCACTCAGGGCGTTGGAATAACAATAGACGAACTATATTTTTTGCTATTATAAGTCCAGGTAATAGAATAGATTTTCTAAGAATTGATTGGGTTAATAACAGCAAACCTCTCATAAGTGGACCATTGTCCATATAAGACCAGAATATACCTGATTGTTTTTGGTTCATTGCGTCTATTTCTTTTTGTTTTTCTCTTTTTTGTTTTTTTTTTATTTTTTTTTCTTCTTCGGATTTCTTTTTTATTTGTTGCTCTTCTTCTTTTTTTTCTATATAATTTTTAATATCTTTAATTGATATTAAAATATCTTTAAAAAAAGAAAAAAGAAATAACAAGTAGTTGTCTAGTCTATCTAAAAAAATTGGCGCATGTATATGTGGTTGCAATAATCTAAAAACAACTGCTTTACGTCTTTGAGCCCGCATGGAACCTTTTATTAGGTCTCGATCAAAATCAGATTCTGGTTCATACTCCATTATATAAAGATGTTCTTTTTCTTGTTGAGATTCAGTTTTTGAATGCCGTTTTATGAAATCAATATGTTCTGGTGTTAGTTCTTTACCAGAGGGATTGTAAAACTTATCATTATGAAACCTAGTAGTAGCAGTATAAACCAGGACATTTCGACCCATTCTTGTGCGAATGTCATGATCCAGTATTATGTCGTCTGGATTGTTCATCAATCTTTCTTCCTGCTCCATCTCATCAATTAATGTGTATGACCAGCATGGAACTTGTTTACTAATTTCTTCTGATATAAATAATTTCTTATTTATGTTTAGTCCTATGATTGCATCAACTAAAAAGTTTAAAAATTTTTCTTGATCTTCTGAACCTATTTTTTTTTCTTCTAGAAGTAAATCAATTCCTTTCCGATTGAATGTTGATTCCCCATAAAATGGACTCATTAAAGGCATTTCATGCCTAATTTCTTTTGATATTAAATTTTTTTTTAATGTATCTTTTTTCTGTTCAAATTCGTGGAAATTATAATCATAATCATTACGAAGAATACTATGAATCTTATTTATAAAAATTCCATCTATCCAATTTTTGACTGCAGTTTCATTTATATTTATAATAGAGGGTGAAAAGCATTTTTTTATTATTGCACGATAGGGTCCTTTTAACAAAGGATCATTTATTTTTGGCAAATATTTCTTTTTAGTTTTCTCATTGCATAATTGAGTTTTTTTATCGAGTCCATCTATATAAAAAAGTCCTTTGTCTAGAACTGCCATTCTATTAGCAAATTCATTGCTTAAGCTGTTTTTTTTTTGTTCATTGTTATAAATCCAATAATTGTCTAGTTCGTCGTATAATAATTTGTCTGTTTCTGTTGTAGACAAAGAAATCTTTCTTTGTATCATTTCCCAGAAAATTGATAAGCTGGGTGGATATGTAAAAGAAATTCTTTTTTTTCCATCGTTTTGACATGTATAAAAAAAATATTGTGACATTTCATCTCTTACCGCATTTTCAAATCGATTGTTTTTTATATATCGCGTTGGACGATTCCAACGTTTATAGTCGAAAAGAAGAGAACGAAGGGGTCTTTCAAATCCTTTAATTAACTTCGAAATATTTGGATTGCCAGAATAAGAAGTTGGGCTCTTTTTAGAGTATGCTTCTTTTAAGTGCAAGTGGAATTCATCTTTGTCCGGATCCTCCTTTTCTTCCGAAAAAAGGGAAGGAGAAGGATCTTCTTCGGTGAATCCCTCTTCGTCCTCACTTTCTTTCGTTTCTTCTTCTTCTATCGTTTCTTCTTCTTCTATCAGTTTCGTAGTAAAAATGGGTGACGGCATTCGGCCTAAATAGTAGAGACAGGTAATAAATAAGAGAATACTAAAGAATCGAGACATGGAATATAATAATTCTTCTATCTGATACTTATTATATCTAATGGACTTATTCGATCTAATAGAATGATTTTGCTGTATCCAACCTAAGACCAACCCAATCCATTTCATGGATAAAAATTCTTCTAGCAGATACTTATTATATTGAATAATTTTAGATCTAATAGAATAATTTTGCTGTATCCAACCTAAGACCAACCCAATCCATTTCATGAATACTAATTCTTCCACCCAGCTCATGGATAAAAATTCTTTTAGCAGATATTTATTAAATCGAACAATTTTAGATCTAATAGAATGATTTTGCTGTATCCAACCTAAGACCAACCCAATACCTTTCATGAATAAAGCGTGACCAATTACCCAACCAACAAAACTACTTGTTAAAAATAACATCTTGTTGTTGCATCGAAACATATAAATGTTTACTAATCTGGCTAACATTGCACTTGGTAAAATGAAATGGTTTAATAATTGAAAAATGAGATTATTCAGGAATACACATTGAACGCTGAGATTACGTATGCTGAGATTACGTATTGAATTTCTGCTAGTAGCTTCAAAATCAAGAAAGCTTTTGTGATTGTTCCAGAAGAAGTGAAACAAAAGGTAGGGTAGAACTAGGACAGTTATTGTATGAGGTCTACTCAATGCTAGATGCAGAGGCGTATAATAGATCGATATGAACATGATCAGTTGTCCCATAATAAAACCAGTTGTTGCTGCTACCTTCTTCTCGATTCCTTCTTTTCCTTCTTCCATAATCTGAGCTCGGAGAAGGAAGAGATAAGAGGGCCCTGTGGAGAATGTGGTCAGAAATCCATAATAAAGTCCGACCACAACGACCGAATTGATTATTTTCATGCATAAGACCTTACCTAGTAGAAAAAATTTAAAAATCATTACAAACCTCCCTTTTTTTTTTTAAAAAAATCATCACAAACCTCCCTTTTTTTTTAAAAAAAATCATCACAAACCTCCCTTTTTTTTTGTCTTGTAATTTCTTGATTATTATATTATTTTTTTTTTAACTTTTCTCTTTTATTATATTATTTTTTTTTTAACTTTTATTATGTATTTTTTTTTTACTTTTATTATGTATTAACTTTTCTCTTTTATTATGTATTAACTTTTCT